AAAACAAAAATTGCGTTTTCATTATGGTCTGACAGAGCGACAATTACTCCACTATGTTCGTATTGCTGGAAAAGCCAAAGGCTCAACGGGTCAGGTTTTACTACAATTACTTGAAATGCGTTTGGATAATATCCTTTTTCGATTAGGCATGGCTTCGACCATTCCAGGAGCCCGACAATTAGTTAACCATAGACATATTTTAGTTAATGGTCGTATAGTAGATATACCAAGTTATCGCTGTAAACCCCGAGATATTATTACGACAAGAGATGAACAAAAATCCAGAGCGCTGATTCAAAATTCTCTTGATTCATCCCCTCATCGGAATCGGAAATGGAAGTTACCAAGACCAAAACATTTGATTCTTGACTCCTCCCAGTATAAAGGAGTAGTCAATCAAATAATAGATCGTGAGTGGGTTGGTTTGAAAATAAAAGAGTTGCTAGTCGTAGAATATTATTCTCGTCAGATTTGAACCTAATTAAAATACCAAACAAGGGTGCGGTGAATTTTTCCCCTTTTTCTCCTCTTCCATTCACTTATCTTAAATGGATCGGGGGAATTTTTTATGCCCTGAATACTCTACTCTTTCCAGTATTTTCCGTACCACAGGCAATTACAATTAGAATACAATTAGGAATAGTGAATCGATATCAAAGATAAAGAGAGGGCTGGTTTAACGGTTCGAATAATAGTCTTCATTTTTATTTGATACATTGCGAGCGATAAGATTCGGAATGTAGGTGAAGATACGGAAAGAGAGGGATTCGAACCCTCGGTAAACAAAAGCCTACATAGCAGTTCCAATGCTACGCCTTGAACCACTCGGCCACCTCTCCTACATAAATCTTATGATTATGATTATTACCCATAAAACGGGTGAATAGCGATCCATTTCATTTAGAATATTGCAGTATTCTTTTTTTTTACGGTATAGGTATGACCAATCGATTATAACAATAAAATGAAAAACAAAAAAAGCTATATTAAGTCAAGTTTGTTTTGTCAAGACGACGACCCCCTCTTTTTATGATTCTGATGTTTAGAATGGTACCGGATTAAACACTGAATTGGAACGGGTCGCCCGACCCATATATTTTAGAATATGATTCTATTTAGACGTGATTAGATTAATACTTACTTGACTCCGGTTAGATAGGAATTCAAAAAACCCCTTATCCGTTGAAGATTTCTCAACGAAAACTTCTTACAGCTCGATTACAAATTCATGAATGAAACCGCGGATTTTTCTATTTCGATTGTATACTTTGGTGTATACACGCTATGCAAATAAGCAAAAAGGGGGTGCTTATTCTATTTGAATCATAGAAAGAGTGATTATTTGATTCTTTTTGTTCCGTGAATCCTAATCCAATCAAAACTTCTCAAATTTTCATAATCTGTAGAAAAAATTCCTAGATTCTTCCTTATAACTTCGCTAAAAGGCTAATAGAATAGTTTTGTTAATTACTATACTCCTTACTATATCCATATACTACTTTTTTTAAATGAAGTCCAATCGGATTCAAAGATTTCCTATTGATTCCTGTCAAAAGGGAACAATTTGAGTATAGGTTCCGCACGTTTTTTTTTTTTAGAATGGGTCCGCTTTTATGGTATTTTGTACTGTACGATTCCTTTGTTTGTGGGATTTTTTATCCCACGAGAGGTAATGAGAAGAATTATCGAATGGATTGTTACCTATGCCGAGATCGCGGATAAATGGAAATTTTATTGATAAGACCTTTTCAATTGTAGCCAATATCTTATTACGAATAATTCCGACAACTTCAGGAGAAAAGGAGGCATTTACCTATTACAGAGATGGTGCGATTTGATTCTTTTTTTTTTTTTTTCTCAGTCTTACGAGAAGGGCACACGCTTCCGGATAGAAAGAAAATTGTTGTTTTTTTGAAAAAAAAAACCTACGCTTGTTGAAGGTGAAGTTTGGGGAAACCGAGAACAATACCTTCTGTCGTGTATCCTCGGTTGATGCAACCTCATATGCTTCAATTTTTGATTCTAGTCTTGAGCGAAAGGTTAGCCTATAGGTTCTGGATTACAGGTTAATACTACTTCACTAGTACCAATTAGGTGGCATAGGGGAAGAAGCACTACATCTAGGAATCAACCACACAAAAAACTTTGTTAAAAATTCTCCCCTTTCCTGATCAGGATCGGGACTAACAAGAATGGTTGGGAAAACCAACATCCATCTCGTTCGTACTTTGGATACCCATATAACCATCGAAGGCTGTTGAAGTGACTAATTCCTGGAAATAGGGGGCGTTGAGGACAAATAAATTGTTGGAGTTACCTTTTCTATCTATTGCCAACACGCTTGGTGTTAAGAAAAGACCTTTTGCAGGGGGGGTTGGCTAGAAATTTCTTGCAAAAACACTAGTCCCTGTTCGTTCATAATGAGAATATTTCCCTTTTTTTTATTCAGTGGATTTGCTTAGTATTATTATGCACAGAAGGGAGGAGCCGTATGAAGTGA